CACACCCCCTTCTCTTGTATTTCATTAATTGAAATTCCTTTAATTAAGACGAAATTATGTAAAAACCCCCACCTTCTTTAAAATATCATAAACAGTTCCTGTAGGTTGAGCGCCTTTTTCAAGAAAATATAGAATAGCAGGAATATTTAAATAGGTTTGATTATTTATCGGATCATAAAAACCCACTTTCCGAAGATCTCTTCCTTCTCTTCGGGATCGAACATCAATTGCAACGATTCGATAAACGACTCATTGGGATAGACGTAGATAAACTAGAACCCCCCCTAGAAACGTATACGAAGTTTTCCCCTCGTACGGCTCGAGAAATTAGAAGATATGTCTATGGATCCAATTCGAATGTCAAATAGATCTATAAAAGAAAAGCATTAAATCAAATAAATTAGACTATGATTATTTAATACTTTTTTTATTATTCTTTTTCGTTATCAAAACAAAAAAAAATCATTTGTATTCTCATAACTCAAGTTGAGTAACTCTGAAATAGCTCAAAATAAAACCCGGAGGCATTTGATTTTTTGAGTGGTCTCTAACCCCTTTTTCTTTGTCTCATTTAGAATATATTTGGACTCCTCATTCTTTTTCTTGATCTAGTTGTCGAGACAATTAAAAAAAAGATATTTCCTTGTTCCAAGATATTTTATCTTTGACTTGAATCATTGGGTTTAGACATTACTTCGGTGATTTTGAATCGTTTCAAAATGGCAGCAACATACCCCTTTTTCTGATTTATTTCTATCAAAGAATCATAAACCAAAGAATCATAAACGGTTGATTCTCGCACGATACACTTTTGATCAAAAGAGTTTCACTAATTCCAACAAATTTTCCTTTTTTGGATTTTTGAAACTTGCTCGAATTGAATCCTTTCGATTTAGAAATCGAAAATAGACTACACTTACGAAGTTAAGTTGGAACAACTTATTAATTGGAACTAACCCTAGATCCTTGCCCTGAGAAATGAATAAATACTTTCTACTCGAGCTACATCACATACTGTTTACACTACAACCCAAGAAAAAATGAGGGTTCTAGCAGAACAGAACAAAGGATGTCGAACCAAGAGCACCTTCATTCCTATATAATAAAAAGGGTGGGTGTAAGAATCCACAACTGATCATGTCCTTCAAGTCGCACGTTGCTTTCTACCACATCGTTTCAAACGAAGTTTTACCATAACATTCCTCTAGTTTGGAACTGATATGTAATTGATCCAATTATGGAATCATGAATAGTCATTTGTTCGGTCGTTACATTGGTTTCGAAAGAAGTCTTAGAAAGAATTCAATTTAACCCTCGATTTTCTTTTTATTGGATGAATACAATATTTTTTTATTTATTAATTTCTAAATATTGTATTTGGTTTCTAAATATTAAATATTAGTAAGAAAAAAGTTCTTTATATTGAATCTACATTGCATCTTCAAGTAACTTGAGAGGATATATTCAACAATTTTAGACTTCTTCGAATATCAAATACTCATAAGAAATCATTAAATTCAAATAGTTATTGAATTGAAAAAAAAACCTACCTGGATATCACTATTGGAATAAAGTTTTACTAAAGATTGCATTTATCATCATAAATAATCCATCTTTGAATTAAACCTAAACCTCAGTGATTAAAAAAATATAGATAGAAAAAGAAATAAATTTCTTTTTTTCGTGGAGTGGATAAAAAAAAAGTTGATGTAAAGGAAGATTTAGACTCTTTTTCTTTCATTTCATACTGAAAAAGAAAATCATAAAAAAAAAAAAAGAATTCCCTCTATCAGATAGACTGAACAATTGTTATTGGAATGAATTATGAATATTCAATAGCAAATATTTCAAATTAACAGATCAAAAATCTTTTTCAAAAAACCAAAACAAAATGTTATCACTGAAATAGAACAACAATAATACATTAAGCATTTCCTCATTTTACGCGTAGTTTCTTTGACGAGTGGGGGTTTAATAATTTTTATTTAAAGCAAGGGGAATAGAATATAGGATGTATGAATTAACCCCCTGTCTATATTATTAGATGGATTTACAATTATTTATGAGAACCAAATCAAACACGAAATGAAATACCTAAAAATGAGATTCAAAGAAAATAGATATGTTCTATTAACTTGATTATTTCTTAATCCAATTTGTACAAGCACAGATAGTGAAATTGATATCTTACATTCTTAATTAACTCTTATTATATGGGACGTAAGGCTTTTCGAAGTAACTAACTTAAACTTCAATATGAATATTCAATATTCAAAGTAGAAGGGGATGGACATACGATGAAAAGCGCATTCAACCTCTTTTGCAACCCCCTTTTTTCTTTATTTCCAATTCTTCGAATCTATGTTCCTAGATCACAACTCGATTCAGTTATATGGATCTTATTTGAATTTAATTTGTGAAAAAATAGGATTTAAAGAAGAATAGAATCATTAAAAATCAGAAACAAGAATCACATAATATCCAATATTTGACTCTTAAAGAGTCGAGAAGGTAGTTCAAAAAGACAACCTTTCTTTATTCTGATAATCAACATTTCTATCTATATATAGAATAGATATTCCCTGGGACGGAAGGATTCGAACCTCCGAATAGCGGGACCAAAACCCGTTGCCTTACCACTTGGCCACGCCCCATTTCGATTTCTATTCAATACTAATAAACACTAGTATTGGTATTGGTTGCTCGTCAATTCCAATCCAAAATATCTATGGACTCCATTGTTCCTAGGGTTTTGACACGTGTAGATATCCAATGAAACTGAATTTATTGATCATTACATATAATTCAATTAAGATATTGTATAAAAGTATGATTTCTTCTATTCTTTTTTGAGAATTGAAGGATTTTTGATTGGGTGAGTTCAAAGAAGGATTTTTGGTATCCCTTTTTTTTTTCATTTTTAAGGGATATCAATTATCAATAACAATAACTCAATTAAAATACAATTATCTCCAAGAAAAAAAAAATTTGTTATGCTTAATATCTTTAGTTTGATCTGTATCTGTCTTCATTCCACCCTTTATTCGAGTAGTTTTTTCTTAGCCAAATTGCCTGAGGCCTACGCTTTTTTGAATCCAATCGTAGATTTTATGCCAGTAATACCCCTTCTCTTTTTTCTCTTAGCCTTTGTTTGGCAAGCTGCTGTAAGTTTTCGATGAGATCTTTAATACTGTCCTAGACATGATGATTTATTCGAAAAAAAATTCTAACAATGGATAAGATAAGTCTTACAGCATGAACCCTCGATTCAAACAATTCTTAGATAGCTGCAAGAAATCTGACTCACCCTCTTTTCTTTCCTCATTCGAATTCTTTTTCATTTATTGAAAAACCCTTTTCGAGTCTAGGAAAGATATTTTTTTTTTAATGAAAGACTCGACTCTTATTCCAAATGAATTTCTGAAAATTCTTTTTGATTTCGAGAAACCATTTCGTTTATTGGTGTCAAAATAGGATATGGGGTATAAAAATGGAGAATCTATTCTCTTTTTTTTTTTGAAAAAAAAAAAGATCTTGGAGATTGTGTAATGCTTACTCTCAAACTCTTTGTTTACACAGTAGTGATATTTTTTGTTTCTCTCTTCATCTTTGGATTCCTATCTAATGATCCAGGACGTAATCCTGGACGTGAAGAATAAAAAGGCCTTTTTTTTTTACTTGCTTAATTTTTCAATGTTCTTCGAATTTTATCTATTGCACATCCTTAACTATTATATTAAATAAAAAAAAACAAAAATAAAGGAAAGGTTTTGAAAAAAAAATAAATAAAATACCAAGTCATCAACGGAAACGGAAAGAGAGGGATTCGAACCCTCGGTACGAAAAACTCGTACACCGGATTAGCAATCCGACGCTTTAGTCCACTCAGCCATCTCTCCCAATTGAAAAAGGATAATTACTATCTTACATTACACAACAAAAAAAGTAAGGCTTGAAAAAAATCCTTTCTTTATCTCTGTTTATTATTTTTTTACTATATTGATATATACAACTTTAATATATACTACTTTTATAAGCAATCCCATTTAGATAAAGAAAAGGTTCTAAAGAGATATTTCGAATAAAAAAAAAATAAAAAAGTAAGAATACCTCTTCTTCCGAAAGAGCCTTTTTTCTTTTCACGGCCTGGCCTGGTCAGTACCTAGCCGGGCCATTTTTTGTTCCATTCCAAATCATAGATAAAATGATTTGTTTGAAAACAAAAATGCTTATTATTGATTATTGAAACAACAATCCGAAGAAGGGATCTTTCCATTCCTATGATATGGAATTTAATTAGATAGAATCAAAGTCTCATTTTTTATTATATTATTCTTTCTTTTTTCTTTTCTTTACTGGAAAAAAAGAAGTAAAGAAAATAAGGAATTGTGGATTGTTGTGCAATGCATTCTTATGTCATAACATAAATAGTTTTATCGAGCCCTATTTGTTCTATCAAAAATCCTCCAGCAAAAGAAAGAACTTGTTCTTTCTTTATTTTAATTTTGAATTAGGAGTGCTCTTTTACTAATCTGATTAGGTCTACTGATAAAACCAAAACAAACACACCAATGCTATAATTTTCATCATTATTTTGGATCCTATCTTGATTACGTCCGATTACCTTGTTTTGTTCGACAAAAGTTTCATTTATATACAATAATCGCATTGTAGCGGGTATAGTTTAGTGGTAAAAGTGTGATTCGTTTTATTAATCCCTTTTATAGTTAAGGGATCCCTCGGTTTGATTTGATTCATATTCCGAACAAAAACTTTATTTCTTAAAAGGATTTAATCCTTTACCTCTCAAGGAAGGATTCGAGGAAGAATATACATTCTCGTGATTTGTATCCAAGGGTCAATTAAAAATTGAAAAATTGGATTATTTAATTGCGAAACATAATTTTTTTAATTGGATCAAGACTTCCAATTTAATGAGTATTAGTAAAGGATCCATGGATAAAGATAAAAAAACGTATTTCTAATCGTAACTAAATCTT